TCTGAAACAATTAGGAGATTCTCTAGGTGGCAAGAAGAAATATTTGAATATCAATCTCATCGATCTCATAAGTATCATACCAAATCCTATCAATCGAATCACTTTTTCGAGAAATACGAGACATCTAAGTCATACAAGTAAAGAGATCTATTCATTGATAAGAAAAAGAAAAAACGTGAACGGGGACTGGATTGATGATAAAATAGAATCCTGGGTTGCAAACAGTGATTCGATTGATGATGAAAAAAGAGAATTCTTGGTTCAGTTCTCCACCTTAACGACAGAAAAAAGGATTGATCAAATTTTATTGAGTCTGACTCATAGTGATCATTTATCAAAGAATGACTCTGGTTATCAAATGATTGAACAACCGGGAGCAATTTACTTACGATACTTAGTTGACATTCATAAAAAGTATCTAATGAATTATGAGTTCAATACATCCTCTTTAGCAGAAAGACGGATATTCCTTGCTCATTATCAGACAATCGCTTATTCACAAACTTCGTGTGGGGCTAATAGTTTGCATTTCCCATCTCATGGAAAACCCTTTTCGCTCCGCTTAGCCTTATCCCTCTCTAGGGGTATTTTAGTGATAGGTTCTATAGGAACTGGACGATCTTATTTGGTCAAATACCTAGCGAAAAACTCCTATCTTCCTTTCATTACGGTATTTCTGAACAAGTTCCTGGATAACAAGTCTCAAGGTTTTGATGATATCGATATTGATGATATTGACGATATTGATGCTAGTGACGATATTGATGCTAGTGACGATATTGATGCTAGTGACGATATCCTTGATATGGGGCTGGAACTGCTAACTAGCATGAATGCGCTAACTATGGATATGATGCCTGAAGATGAAGACCGACTTTATATCACCCTTCAATTCGAATTAGCAAAAGCAATGTCTCCTTGCATAATATGGATTCCAAACATTCATGATCTGGATGTGAATGAGTCGAATTACTTCTCCCTAGGTCTATTAGTGAACCTTCTCTCCGGGGATTATGAAACTAGAAATATTCTTGTTATTGCTTCGACTCATATTCCCCAAAAAGTGGATCCCGCTCTAATAGCTCCGAATCAATTAAATACGTGCATTAAGATACGAAGGCTTCTTATTCCACAACAACGAAAGCACTTTTTCACTCTTTCATATACTAGGGGATTTCACTTGGAAAAGAAAATGTTCCATACTAATGGATTCGGGTCCATAACCATGGGTTCCAATGCACGAGATCTCGTAGCATTCACCGATGAGGCCCTATCGATTAGTATTACACAGAAGAAATCAATTATAGATACTAATACAATTAGATCCGCTCTTCATAGACAAATTTGGGATTTGCGATCCCAGGTAAGATCGGTCCAGGATCATGGGATCCTTTTCTATCAGATAGGAAGGGCTGTAGCACAAAATGTACTTTTAAGTAATTGCCCCATAGATCCTATATCTATCTATATGAAAAAGAAATCATGTAACGAAGTGGATTATTATTTGTACAATTGGTACTTCGAACTTGGAACGAGCATGAAGAAATTAACGATACTTCTTTATCTTTTGAGTTGTTCTGCCGGATCGGTCACTCAAGATCTTTGGTCTCTACCCGGACCCGATGAAAAAAATGGGATCACTCCTTATGGACTCGTTGAGAATGATTCTGGTCTAGTTCGTGGCCTATTAGAAGTGGAAGGCGCTCTGGTGGGATCCTCACGGGCATGCAGTCAGTTTGATAAGGATCGAGTGACATTGCTTCTTCGACCCGAACCAAGGAATCCCTTAGATATGATGCAAAATGGATCTTGTTCTATCCTTGATCAGAGATTTCTCTATGAAAAAGACGAATCGGAGTTTGAAGAGGGGGAAGGAGAAGGAGCCCTCGACCGGCAACAGATAGAGGAGGATTTCTTCAATCACATAGTTTGGGCTCCTAGAATATGGCGCCCTTGGGGCTTTCTATTGGATTGTATCGAAAGGCCCAATGAATTGGGATTTCCCTATTGGTCCAGGTCATTTCGGGGCAAGCGGATCATTTATGATGAAGAGGATGAGCTTCAAGAGAATGATTCGGAGTTCTTGCAGAGCGGAACCGTGCAGTACCAGACACGAGATAGATCTTCCAAAGAACAAGGCCTTTTTCGAATAAGCCAATTCATTTGGGACCCTGCAGATCCACTCTTTTTCCTATTCAAAGCTCAGCCCTCTGTCTCTGTGTTTTCACATCGAGAATTATTTGCAGATGAAGAGATGTCAAAGGGGCTTCTTACTCCCCAAACAAATCCTCCTACATCTCTATATAAAGGCTGGTTTATCAAGAAGACGCAAGAAAAGCACTTCGAATTGTTGATTAATCGCCAGAGATGGCTTAGAACCAATCGTTCATTATCTAATGGATCTTTCCGTTCTAATACTTTATCCGAGAGTTATCAGTATTTATCAAATCTGTTCCTATCTAACGGAACACTATTGGATCAAATGGCAAAGTCATTGTTG